AATATTTCTTTTTTTTCGATGCGAATTTGACACAAGATGAAGGAAATCGCTATTTCAATTTCGAATTAAAAAAAAATATTTAGAATATTCTCTAATAAAAAAGAGTTCCATCATAACTATATAGTTATAGTGAAGTAATACTCCGGGTTCTCACAAAACAAAAGAAAATCCTTTTTTCAAAACTCATTCCTTATTTTATTAGTTAATGATCTAGTGATTGGATCTCTATGCTTATTCCGATATAAAATGAAATATTCAAATGATTTTTCATCGAATGACTATTCATCTATTGTATTTTCACGTAAATAGGGGCAAGAAAGTTCTATGGAAAAATGGTGGTTCAATTCGATGTTGTATAAAGGAAAATTAGAATACAGGTGTGGGCTAAGTAAATCAATCGATAGGTTTGGTGATCCTATTGAAAAAACCAGTGTAAGTGAGGATCCGGTTATAAACGATATGGATAAAAAGATTCATAGTTGGAGTGAAAGTTCTAGTTACAGTAATGCTAATCATTTAGTGGGTGTCAGGGACGTTCGTAATTTTATCTCTGATGACACCTTTTTAGTTAGAGATAGTAATAGGAATATTTATTCCATATATTTGGATATTACTAATCAAATTTTTGAGATTGACAATGATCCTTCTTTACTGAGTGAACGAGAAAGTTCTTTTTTTAGTTATTGGACTTATGCTTATCTGAAGAATGGATCGAAGAATGACGATCCGCCCTGTGATCATTCCATGTATGATACTAAATACAGTTGGAATAATCACATTACTAGGTGCATTAACTCTTATCTTGGTTCTCAAATTTGTATTGAGAGTTCCTTTTTAAGTAGTAGTGACAATTCCAGTGACAGTTACATTTATAGTTCCATTTATGGTGAAAGTAGAAATAGTAATGAAAGGGGGAGCTCCAGTATAAGAACTAGCAGGAATGGTATTGATTTCACTCGAAGAGAAAATTCTACTGATTTCGATTTGACTCAAAAATATAGGCATTTGTGGGTTCAATGCGAAAATTGTTATGGATTAAATTATAAGAAACTTTTGAAGTCCAAAATGAATATTTGTGACCAATGTGGATATCATTTGAAAATGAGTAGTTCAGATCGAATCGAACTTTCGATTGATCCAGGTACTTGGGATCCTATGGATGAAGACATGGTTTCTCTGGATCCTATTGAATTTCATTCGGAGGAGGAACCTTATAAAGATCGTATTGATTCTTATCAAAGAAAGACAGGATTAACCGATGCTGTTCAAACAGGCACAGGTCGACTAAACGGTATTCCCATAGCAATTGGAGTTATGGATTTTCAGTTTATGGGGGGTAGTATGGGATCCGTAGTAGGCGAGAAAATCACCCGTTTGATCGAGTACGCTACCAATAAATTTTTACCTCTGATTCTAGTGTGTGCTTCCGGAGGAGCACGTATGCAAGAAGGAAGCTTGAGCTTGATGCAAATGGCTAAAATATCTGCTGCTTTATATGATTATCAATCCCATAAAAAGTTATTCTATGTATCAATCCTTACATCTCCTACTACTGGTGGGGTAACGGCTAGTTTTGGGATGTTGGGGGATATCATTATTGCCGAACCGAATGCTTATATTGCATTCGCAGGTAAAAGAGTAATTGAACAAACATTGAATAAGATAGTACCTGAAGGTTCACAAGCGGCTGAATATTTATTCGATAAGGGCTTATTCGATCCAATTGTACCACGTAATCCTTTAAAGGGTGTTCTGAGTGAGTTATTTAAGCTTCACGCTTTTTTTCCTTTGAATTAAAATTCACTTATTAAGTTAAGTAGAGCCTTAAGTCAAATTATTTTTATTTAATTTAGTTACATTTTTGTATTTGTAGCGAACAATTAGATAGTTTATCGGAATCAAAGTAAAAATTCTAAGGAAGAATTTCTTTTTTCTTTGGTGACATAATCATAATATTTAATTGTAAATTGTATAAAGAATCGTGCGGATAATTCTTTTTTTTATACCGATATTACTGATTATTAATTAGGAAACCTCTATCTCTATCAACAAGATAAAAAAAATGGTTCCTTCTTCGAAATTCAAATTGGGCAAGGCAAATAAAATAAAACTAAGGTCATCTTTCCTTCTTGCTTCGTATGTATAGTATATATGATTCAAATATAGAAAATATAGATATAGAGTATCTTTTCTTTCTACTCTATCTTCCGAGAATCTCTATTTTTACTAAGAATCCTGTTGTTGGATTGAATTCTAACGAATCCTTCGGGAATTTGTAAGAAACTCTTTATTTCTTTATTTATTAAATAAAATAAAAATGAGAATTCAATTCTAATTTTAAGACAAGAATAGATTATCACACGTATATTTCTATATTTCATGTAGAAAGATAAAGAAGAATAAGTCTCATTTATTTAATTATCTATTCCTTGCACTTATTATTTAATATATATACTCACTTAGATATACTCAATCTAATTATATACGAATTATAATTATTCTAAGATATCTTTCTAACAATAACAGGTACAAATATTAAATCGAGGTACCCATTCTATGACAACTCTTAACAACTTACCCTCTCTCTTTGTGCCTTTAGTGGGCCTAGTATTTCCGGCAATTGCAATGGCTTCTTTATCTCTTCATGTTCAAAAAAACAAGATTTTTTAGATTCGATAGGTGCAAATCTTATCTATTTTTTTTCAAGACTTAGATATAGATAACACAGATATCTATTTAGTAGTAGTAGAATATGGCGGTTTCCTCCGAACATAGATCTTATGTATGCGTAAATATATGGGTAAATAAATTATAGCAATTTTCAAATTGATCGGAATCGAGGTGGATGTATGAAATGTAAAGTCAATGTATCTATATGTGGATATCTATAGGAGATCATAGAAAAGGGATATTCTTATTTTAGACCTAACCAATTGGATCTAACCAATTAGATGAATTACTCCTAAAGGGTTACATCCGAATGATGCTAGTTGATGAGAGTTACTTCGGAAACAAAAAAAGGAAAGTCAAATTCATTTGGACTATTTTCTCAATTCCAATAAAATGCAACTGGATCTAGTATGAGTTGGCGATCAGAACATATATGGATAGAACTTATAGTGGGGTCTCGAAAAATAAGTAATTTCTGCTGGGCCTTTATCCTTTTTTTAGGTTCACTAGGATTCGTATTAGTTGGATCTTCCAGTTATCTCGGTAAGAATTTGATATCTTTAGTTCCCTCTCAACAAATTCTTTTTTTTCCACAAGGGATCGTGATGTCTTTCTACGGTATCGCAGGTCTCTTTATTAGTTCCTATTTGTGGTGCACAATTTCGTGGAATGTAGGTAGTGGCTATGATCGATTCGATAGAAAAGAAGGAATAGTGTGTATTTTTCGTTGGGGATTTCCTGGAAAAAATCGTCGCATCTTCCTACGATTTCGTAGGAAAGATATTCAGTCCATCCGAATAGAAGTTAAAGAGGGTATTTATGCTCGTCGTGTCCTTTATATGGAAATCAAAGGACAGGGGGCCGTTCCCTTGACGCGTACTGATGAGAATTTGACTCCGCGTGAAATTGAGCAAAAAGCCGCCGAATTGGCCTATTTCTTGCGCGTACCGATTGAAGTATTTTGAAATGAACTTGAACTGAAGAAGAAATTCTTTCCCATCGGCAGGGAAAAAATTCAAGAATTCTCTTTTCTTTCTTCAGCATAGCATAGCTTAATAAAGTTTTTTCAGAACGTTCATTCGATCCAAAGTAGACGTATATGGAACATCCATAAAACGAAACTTTTTTTGTCCGAATTTATGCGTATGGAAATCCACTCAACTCAATTCAGTAAAAAACAAGTAAAAGTAACAAATCGAAATAAAATAATAGATTCATCTCGTATATCAAAACATTTCGGAATAAAGGATTTCTCTTTTTATTTTCAATATGAATTGATAGGTTAGATACAAATAGATCATATCTTGTAAATGCTCTCTCCTTTCTTTTGTCAATCGACCTTTCTTTTTTTTTTTTATCTTTTCTTTTGTGTTTCTTAATGATCAAAGGCAAAGGACTGCTTGTATCTCTTATAAGGATAACTTTTCTGTCTTGTTTTGCCACTCATTTTTGATCATTAGTTTTTGAATTTGTGATCGTTAGATCAGAATATTCTTCATAAATCTCGCTCCATTTTTCCTGGACTATAACTGTGGGTAGCCGGCCATTTTTTTTTTCGAAAGATTTTCTTTTTTGATAGAAAGGACAAGGGGAGTTCTTTTGGCTTGAAATCCGAATAATATTCATTACTTGCTTGAATTGGTTGGTTCTTTCAAGCATTCATCGAAAAGGGCTTCGAATTTGATCAATTCAATTGAGGTATCTGGAAACAATATTTTTTCTTATTTCTTCATTCGAAACGGACTCTTATTCTATTTCTGTATTCTTTCTAAATTCAAGGACTCATTACTAAATCACAAATAAAAAACGGGGAATAGATTCATAGGTCCGATGCCTTGGAATAGAACTTAGGGTTAATAGAAATAGTAGATCACATAGATTCAACAAATGAGGTGGGTTCATTAACAATTCAAAGATGAAAAAATGGCAAAAAAGAAAGCATTTCTTCCTCTTCTATATCTTACATCTAGAGTATTTTTGCCCTGGTGGATCTCTCTCTCATTTAATAAATGTCTTGAATTTTGGATTACTAATTGGTGGAATACTAGGCAATCCGAAACTTTTTTGACTGATATTCAAGAAAAGAGTATTCTAGAAAAATTCATAGAATTGGAAGAACTCTTACTCTTGGACGAAATGATAAAAGAATACCCGGAAACACATCTACAAACACTTCGTATAGGAATCCACAAAGAAACGATCCAATTGATCAAGATGCACAATGAGGATCATATCCATATGATTTTGCACTTATCGACAAATATAACCTCTTTCATTATTTTAAGTGGTTATTCTATTCTGGGTAATGAAGAACTTGCTATTCTTAACTCTTGGGTTCAAGAATTCCTATATAACTTAAGTGACACAATAAAAGCTTTTTCTATTCTTTTATTAACTGATTTATGTATCGGATTCCATTCGCCCCATGGTTGGGAACTAATGATTGGCTATGTCTACAAAGATTTTGGATTTGCTCACAACGATCAAATTATATCTGGTCTTGTTTCTACTTTTCCCGTCATTCTGGATACAATTTTTAAATATTGGATCTTCCGGTATTTAAATCGTGTATCTCCATCACTTGTAGTGATTTATCATTCAATGAATGACTGATCCAACTATAATATTTGTTACTTTGTAACATAAGGTACATAAGCAAAGCATTTCAATTTTAAGACGTACTTACTCTTTCTACCCTACAGGGATTTCTCCTACTCCTATATTCCAGTAAAATGATTTCAGTACAGTAAATAGCAGAATTGTGGATAGGGAACTATACAAGCGACCTACCTAATTTTATTGTAGAAATTTTCGGGATCAATGATTGGACCATGCAAACTAAAAACACCTTTTCTTGGATAAAGAAAGAGATTATTCGATCTATTTCCGTATCGCTAATGATATATATCATAACTCGGACATCCATTTCCAATGCATATCCCATTTTTGCACAGCAGGGTTATGAAAATCCACGAGAAGCGACCGGGCGTATTGTATGTGCCAATTGCCATTTAGCTAATAAGCCCGTGGATATTGAGGTTCCGCAAGCGGTACTTCCTGATACTGTATTTGAAGCGGTTGTTCGAATTCCTTATGATATGCAAGTTAAACAAGTTCTTGCTAATGGTAAAAAGGGAGGTTTGAATGTGGGGACTGTTCTTATTTTACCTGAGGGATTTGAATTAGCCCCCCCCGATCGTATTTCGCCCGAGATGAAAGAAAAGATAGGAAATCTGTCTTTTCAGAGCTATCGCCCCACTAAAAAAAATATTCTTGTGATAGGTCCTGTTTCTGGTCAGAAATATAGTGAAGTCACCTTTCCTATTCTTTCCCCGGACCCCGCTACTAATAAAGATGTTCACTTCTTAAAATATCCCATATATGTAGGTGGGAACAGAGGAAGGGGTCAGATTTATCCCGATGGGAGCAAGAGTAACAATACAGTTTATAATGCTACAGCGGCTGGTGTAGTAAGTAAAATCATACGAAAAGAAAAAGGGGGGTACGAAATAACCATATCGGATGCGTCAGATGAACGTCAAGTGGTTGATATTATCCCCCCAGGGCCAGAACTTCTTGTTTCCGAAGGCGAATCTATCAAAGTTGATCAGCCATTAACGAGTAATCCTAATGTGGGTGGATTTGGTCAAGGGGATGCGGAAATAGTACTTCAAGATCCATTCCGTGTCCAAGGCCTTTTGTTCTTCTTGGCATCTGTTATTTTGGCACAAATATTTTTGGTTCTTAAGAAGAAACAGTTTGAGAAGGTTCAATTGTCCGAAATGAATTTCTAGATTCTCGGATTTCCAATATCAAGTTCGTAAAAAGAATCAAATTCTTGTTTTGGGAATTCAATTATGTTCTGTATATGTTATGTATGATCAAAAATTATGAAAAGCTTTTTGCTTGTTTCTATTCCAGATGTCGATATCGGGAATTATTTGTACCGCATTCCTAGTCATAGTATGTATATTGTGAAGAAGATTATTTTACTTTATCCCTTCTTTTTTTTTTCAAGCCAAATTCGAGCGGTGTCACTAGGTCACTCTTGTGAGATTGAAATGTCATAGAATGGATCAATCTTTTTCTATTCTAACATCTAAAATTTCACTGGATACTAAACATAAGATAAGTAAGTGGAGAATAGAAAACAAAGGATTATTCGCCTTCTTCTTCTTAGTCTTTTCTTTGACACAAGAAAGGAATTTTCTACATTTCTTTCTTGTGTCTACATAAAAACGGTTTTTGATCCCGTTCGTCAAAAATTACTATCCTTATTAGTTTCTATTTTTTCCATGTTTATCAGAACCCTTTTTTTATATTTATTACGTATACATATAGAAAGTAGTGAACAAACAAAAAAAAAATAGAGGGAAATCTTTTGATAAAATAGAACTTATTCTAATGGACTTAGAAAAAATTCAACTTTGATGAGATACTAAATAGAGTAGAGTAAGGATAAGGATCTATTCGAAAAGGATTTGCTTTGCATAATAGCCGATCGACAGAAATATATATTGTAATTGTGTCATTCAGGAAAATGAAATCGAGCGATTCCTTCTTTCTTCTAACTTTGAAAGATAGATAAGATACTATCCGCGAATAAGGGATGCTCTAAATTAATTAATGAAGTTTTCAAAAACATTATAAGAAATGAAGTTTTTTTTTCAAAATAGGGAAAAGTTATTTTTTTTATTTATACTAATAAAATATTATGAAAGCTTAAGAAGGCTTAAGAAGGCAAGGATCCACTTGCCTTCTTAAGCTTTCATGTCTCCAACTCAGTTCATCTTATTATTAGATTATTACAGAGATGAACCCAACCCGGAG